TTCCTAAATAAGAAATTATCCAATATCATTATTACCTCTATTTGTTCCTGCATATACTTATTATATAAATTATATAAATTATTCTAAAATTTTATTAGAAAATAAAATCAAAAAATGGGATTAGAATATATATGTATATATATGTATATATATGTATATATATATTATTATTTGCATAACAGCTCATCAGATAACAAAAAATTCGATTTATCTAGTAAATAGAATACAGTAAAATAATTTATTAATATTGGATTTGTATCCATCGGGACTGACGGGGCTCGAACCCGCAGCTTCCGCCTTGACAGGGCGGTGCTCTGACCAATTGAACTACAATCCCAGGGAAAAGCGTGTACAGCATACATATTCTTAAGGTTTATTTCAAACCCTTTCTTTTTCTATTTAGGATTCGAACCATTTTGCTTTAAATGAAAGAGGTGGATTTTGTATATATTGATATCTATATCGATATGAACTTTAGTGAGATCGACACAGATTACTCATACATAATACGTTTGTTATTGCCAAATGGATTGAAAAACGAATCAATGAAAAAATGGGTTTTGTTTTTTTTGTTTATTGAAATCTTTTCCTTAGATTTTCTATTTAAGGATTTTGATATGAATCTAGATTATTAGCAAGATCCGAATTTGTAGAAATATGTAATACAGAAAAAAATAAATAGCGTTAGGGATGTTTCATATTTGGAATCTTCTGTATCAGAGAGCATCAGTCATTTCGGGAGAACAATAAAAAAATGGGTTATATAATTTCATAGTGGATCGGCAAATTCTTGGGCCGAGCTGGATTTGAACCAGCGTAGACATATTGCCAACGAATTTACAGTCCGTCCCCATTAACCGCTCGGGCATCGACCCAGGAACAGGAAGAATCCATTTCCATTTTTCTTGAAAATGGATGATCAACTTCCGTTCGTAGCACCCTACCCCCAGGGGAAGTCGAATCCCCGCTGCCTCCTTGAAAGAGAGATGTCCTGAACCACTAGACGATGGGGGCATACTTGCCCGACCGCCATTATACTACGTTCATAGTATGAACAATTTTTTGAAATTGTCAATATAATGGAATGATATGATTTGGTCAAAAGGATTTTTGCATCTTTCAGAATTCCGTAAAATTTTTTTTAATTCATAATTTAGATCTCGAATTTTTTTTTTATTTGGTATGGATAAAAGATCTTCTTATGTTATACTATTTAATTCTCGACGATGAGTCGATTTGATAGCTCAGATATTGTTATTCGTGATATTGATCCGATTTGATATTACCGAAATCCAATTTATACCATTGTTGAATTTGAAAGACTTATCATCTCTATGGGATTAAATCCCGAATTTTTTTATTGGAAATTTAAGAGAAATAAAACATAATAGAAATTATGGAAGTAAATATTCTCGCATTTATTGCTACTGCACTGTTTATTCTAGTTCCTACTGCCTTTTTACTTATAATTTACGTAAAAACAGTAAGTAAAAGTGACTAATTTCGCTTAAAAAAGATTTCTTCTTTTTTATCAATGTAATAATCAATGATTGAATAAAAAAATGAACAAGATTTTCAATTTGGGGTTTTAGTCTAAAAAAAAAAAAAGGATCGGACTACAATCCGCGAAATTCTAAAAAATCCAGTATAGTAAGAATTCAATCTATTTTTACTATCTGGATTTTTTAGAATTTCGCCCGAAAATTTTTTCTTTGTTTCATCTATTTGATTTGTATTGATTCCAATAAATCTAAAATAATAAAAAAACCACTCTTATTTTTCCGATTTTTAATTTTTTGGATTTCGGATTATTTTTACAATCCAGGTATTCTATTAAAAAAAAGAAGGGAGTAAAGTAAGAATGGGGATTACACGATCCCTCATTTTCCATATATATATTCCATATATATAACCTGGGTAAGAGTAAGTTCATCTTCATTTTATGAAGAATTCGAAGAGTCAATTTCCTATTTGGATTCCCTAAATTTTATCAAAATACAAATATGGGAATAATTCAAATATTTGTTTGATTGAAAGAGTATTTTTTCTTTCTATGTTATACATAGAATACATTACACTACTAAAATATAATAGAACTCTGAAATGCAGATATTCTATAGTATTTTTTATATTTGATTTGAATTCAATTAATTAGTCTAAATTCTAATTAGTATCAATTTAATACTTCAATTCAACAGTTCAAAAATTGGAAAACCCAGCTAGAAAACAAAATGGGTACTTTGATCCCTTAATTCAATTATTAGTACCCTTATAGTCCACTTCTTCCCCATACCACGAGGGAAAGGGAAAAAGAAAAAACTACCATTAAAGCAGCCCAAGCAAGACTGACTATATCCATGTAAATTTTGTCTCCTATCTATATCAATATAAAGGAATTTTTTTTTATTGTTCAAAAATTGTTCTTGTATTTTTTTCTTTTGGATTATTCACTCAAAATACTATAATAATAGTGGAATTGTTGGTACAGAGTCAAAAAAGGATTCTGGGCTAACGCCATTGACGAAAAACCAGAATCCACTCTATTAGAACATATCAAAAGTTCTTTTCTATTATTTTAAGTAAAACCGGAAAACATTAAGCATAAAAAAATAGAATGTAATACAATATTTCAAATCTCTTGTCGATCAGGCGACACCCGGATTTGAACTGGGGAAAAAGGATTTGCAGTCCCCCGCCTTACCACTCGGCCATGCCGCCAGTATATATATTTCTATATGAAATATATGAGAATATCCCCCCTTTTTTTTATTGAACTGAAAAAACATGAAATAAAAAAAAACAAGCTTACACCTTCTGTTACAAAAGAAAAAAATCTCGGGACAAATTGCAACCGTTAACTATTAATTTATGAATAATTCTTGAATATTTGAATATCCTTTTTTCATTTCTTAATGAGATACTTAGTGAGATAAGAAAATAAAAATTGATACATAACTAACCAATATTTCTTTCTTTTTTTTATTGAAAAAACTTTCTCTATTTCAATTATAACAGCAACTGTCAGTATATGTAAACCCTAGAACATAAATTTGAATTGTTACACAGGTATTATCTAATCGGGTATCTTATCTATATATATATATAATACCTATACTATACGAATACGGAATTCTCAAAAAATTCTGGCGCCCCCTCCTTTTTTTCAATTTTTTCTATTAAATAGATTGAATAGAAAAAAAAATTAACACGACGTGTTATGTGTTGTCCCGAACGGATATGACTGCAATAAAGTTAGACATAGATCTATCTATTCTATCTATCTATATATATAGATATAGATAGCTAACTATAGCTAGAGTTAGATCTATATTAATACATACAAATCTTATTACACACTCTAATCGTATTCTCCCAAAAAAGTAAAAAATGTTTCTCCTCTTTTTCTAATTCTTTTTTGAACAATAAAAAAAGGTTAAGTTTCAAAAAAATGAATTCTATATTGTTTCGGATTATTAGATCCTTATCTCATTGAGCAGAACAAATCCCGAATTCATTTTTTTCTGGTATCCGATTGAATTGGAATATGTAATATTATAATAATGATAGAAATTAATACTGATAGAAATGGAATGTATTTTTTTTGATATTCCTTAAAAAACCTTAAAATCCAGGTCGAATTTTTCAATTCATTTCCATTTTTAGATTCGAATTTCGATTCTATCTGTTTGTTTTGTTGCAAATTCCTTCCTTCGAAGTTAAGTGTAAAATTCGATTTTATTTATTCCTCTTTTCATAATAAGTATTTCATACACAGAGTTAGGTACAATTTCATGTAATTCAGTAAAAAGAACAGAAATTCCATTATTACTAAATTGATTCATGTGATTTGATGAAGAATGACAGCAAATCATGGAATATTTTTCTATAAAATTCACGGGGAAGTTCAAAATGCTTGAGAGTGAAAATGAAGGAATGTCTACACTACCTGGATTGAATCAGATACAATTTGAAGGGTTTTGTAGATTCATTGATCAGGGCTTAACAGAGGGGCTTTTTAAGTTTCCAAAAATAGAGGATACAGATCAAGAAATTGAATTTCAATTATTTGTAGAAACATATCAATTATTAGAACCCTTTATAAACGAAAAAGATGCTGTATATGAATCGCTTACATATTCTGCTGAATTATATGTATCCGCGGGATTAATTTGGAAAAGTTGTCGGAACATACAAGAACAAACTATTTTTATTGGAAATATTCCTCTAATGAATTCTCTGGGAACTTTTATAGTAAATGGAATATACCGAATTGTAATCAATCAAATATTGCAAAGCCCCGGTATCTATTATCGTTCAGAATTGGACCCTAACGGAATTTCGGTGTATACAGGCACTATAATATCAGATTGGGGGGGGAGATTCGAATTAGAGATTGATAGAAAAGCAAGGATATGGGCTCGTGTAAGTAGGAAACAGAAAATATCTATTCTAGTTCTATCATCAGCTATGGGTTCGAATTTAAGCGAAATTCTAGAGAATGTTTGTTATCCTGAAATTTTCGTGTCTTTCCTAAATGACAAGGATAAAAAAAAAATCGGGTCAAAAGAAAATGCCATTTTAGAATTTTATCGACAATTTGCTTGTGTTGGTGGAGATCCAGTATTTTCTGAATCTTTATGTAAAGAATTACAAAAAAAATTTTTTCAACAAAGGTGTGAATTGGGAAGAATTGGTCGACGAAATATGAACCAAAAGCTTAATCTTGATATACCTCAGAACAATACATTTTTATTACCACGAGATATATTGACAGCTGCGGATCATTTGATTGGAATGAAATTTGGAATGGGCGTACTTGACGATATAAATCATTTGAAAAATAAACGTATTCGTTCCGTAGCAGATCTATTACAAGATCAATTTGGGTTGGCCCTGGTTCGTTTAGAAAATATGGTTAGAGGAACTATATGTGGAGCTATTCGACATAAATTGATACCCACTCCTCCAAATTTAGTGACTTCAACTCCATTAACAACTAC